TAACAATAGGGACAGAATTTTCTCAATTCTAATTGATTAGGCGTATTGTGCCGGTTCTTTTGAGTAATATATCTGGAAATGCCCGCTGATACCTTCTTAACATCGTTTACACCGTTTCGGATACAACCCTTACATTCCAAAATCACCGTTACTCGCGCATCTTTCCTCTTGGCCATGAATCTCCTTTGGATTTTTGATTTACTCAACTCTTCTATTTTGATTCGAAACGAAGAAAAAGAAAGGAAGGAAAAAGTAGAAGTTACTAATTTGAAATCGAACTCTAAAAGATAAAAAAAAATAAAGTAATAATAAATACTAAGAATAAGTAAGACAATGATTTCGAAACTCTATTTCAACCCGAAGAACAGTATTTCATTCTATTCTTGCCCTAGACCCGCATTTTCCTACTCTATCCACATGCCCCTATTAGTCTATTATTAATATTCATTTAATATTTTATTCGAATTCGATTATTCGAATTTGAACCTGAGTCTCGCAGACGTTGAATTCACTTTTATGCTTTCTCTTTCGTCCCTTATTCTAAAAATTAGAAAAAGGGAAAAAAGAGAAAAAGGGAAAAGGGATTAGTCACAGATATTTGATTCTATCTCTAATCTTCCGATGTCAATAACTAGAATGAAAAAAAGGGGAATGTCAACGCATCCGGGAAAAAACGATTAATCTCTATTAATAGACCTGCTAAAGCCCCGAACCATAGTGTACTTAGTACTGGGGCCACGGAGAGATATGTTTTTAGATCTCGCATTGAAAAACCTCCTTTTTTTATTTAAATACATAAAGATGATGCATATATGATCAGATGCATATGTGGTTAAGGGACGCTTAGAGTTGTACACGGAATCCCTAATTCAAATGTACAACGATCCATAAGGTTTTCCTTTTCTTATTATTATAAGTTAAATGAGACAAAAAAGACGAAATGGGTAGAAAAGTTGTCTTTCTCAATGGAGGAAATAGGCATGTGGAAAACAAGACAGGAATTCTCTACAATGACACTATAGAACGATTCAAGGGATGTGGCGCAGCTTGGTAGCGCGTTTGTTTTGGGTACAAAATGTCACGGGTTCAAATCCTGTCATCCCTACCTATTACTCTACCTATTACTTTACTGCCCCCCCTTTGACCAGTAACGAGGAATCAATTGAGATCGATTCCAATTGCCCGGAATCATTCATTTTTATGAAACTATAGAATATATGCATACAAAATAAAATGGGTTCGGGTTAGAAACAGAATCTTTTTTTCTTTACAGTCTTTTCTATTCTGATAAGAAAGCGCTCTTAGTTCAGTTCGGTAGAACGTGGGTCTCCAAAACCCGATGTCGTAGGTTCAAATCCTACAGAGCGTGATTTTTTCTTCGTAGATCGAATTAGACTGAAGTGGATTCAATCACTTGCATAGCCTCGACCTGCTGGAGATTAAAGAAAGGAGGGGGTCAGTCAAAAAAAGAAATGTTAATTAATCAAAAGTCCAACTGATCACCACGCCTGTATTGTAAATATGCAGTTACGAATAATCCAGCCAAAGTAATAGGAATTAGCCCTAACACGATTCCAAATAAAAGAACTTCAATCATTTCAATTTTTTGAAAAGGAGAAAAAAAAAGAGGAAATATCTATACCTAAATATTAATCAGAATTGACGTGAATCTCAACGACCAAGAATTGAAAGTTGACTTGATATATAACTATAGAATACACGGAATCTCACAGAAGGATTTCCTTTCTGAATTCTTTCTTTCAAATAGAAATTTTAAATAAGTCGTATCTTGCTCAGACCAATAAATAGAGCTGAAGTTATAGTTAAAGCTACTAGTAGAAAACCGAAATAACTAGTTATAGTAAGCATGAAGGGGCTAAATGAAATGTGGTATTTCTATACATATGTTTCTAAAGCATTTACCTGAGTTTCCCTTTATTGGAAAATAGGAGGATATACAAAAATACAAATTGAAAGAATAATTTCAATTGAAATTTTTTGATTTATCTATCATTATAGATGGCACGAACAAAGATAAACTGACAGGCATATAAAATGAAACCGATTCATCATTTCTAAGATCTAGCCATCTAGCAATTCCTCTCAACCGAGCCGTTGAACATAAACCAATAATACGAACTGGATCATGTAACTTCATTCAAAAATGAAACTCTTTTTGAATTATTATGGAATAGAATTTTTCCATTTTTTCTTTTCATATTTTTAAAAAGTCTCATTCTTGCAGCTAGATCAAGATTTGGATTGAGATCCAACCCAAGAATTCATTACAACTATTGATTCCAATTTTTTGATTCTTTCTTCGCTTTCTTTCATCGAACATCGAATAGGATTTACTACTCGTATTTGTTATCATATTTGTTACTGGAAGATTAACCAATTCCTTAAAATGAAAAGGGGGGATTCCAACAAAAAACTGTCTCTACAATCATGAAAAGGAAATTTCTAGATCTCGCATCTACTTAAATTGTTTAAATTATGG